ATAATATCAGAATCTGATGAATCCGCCCAAGCAGGCTTACTAATGGGATGTCCTGAAAAGTTACAAAATTTAGCTTTAGCCAATGATCCAATCAAAGGAATAATTGGAACTATAGTATCAAACTTTTTAATAACAATATCTATAATAAATGACTTTTCTAACATTTGACTCCTTACTGCTGAAGGAGTTGGTCGTACACTTGAAAGATAACCCAGAAAATCGATAAAATGATTGGATAATTGGTTTATATGAATCCTATCCGGTTGAGACCAAAAGTAAAAATGACATTCCCATAAATTTACAAGGTAATATTTCCATTTCTTCATCAGAAGAGGGGTTCCTTTTGAAGACAAAATGGATTTTCCTTGAAATCTGAAATACTGGATGAAAGGATCCTTGAACAACCATAGGATAGTATGAAAATCATTACGAAAATCCACTAAAAAATGTTCTATTTTTCTATAAAAATGTGTTCGATCAAGAAAAGCTCTAGAAGACGTTGATCGTAAATGATAAGATTGTTTACGGAGAAAAACAAATATGGATTCCGATTCATATACATGAAAATTATATAGGAACAGGAAAAATCTTTGATTCTCTTTTGAAAAAAAGAGAATCATTTTCGTTTTTTGAGTAATAAGACTATTCCAATTATGATACTTGTAGAGAAAGAATCTCAATAAGTGCAAAAAGGGAGCATCTTGTATCCAAGAGCGAAGGGTTTGAACCAATAGTTCCAGATGGATAGGGTAGGGTATTAGTATATCTAATACATGATTTAAATGTAATAATTTATCCTCTAAAAAGGGAAATATAGAATGAATTGATCGTAAAGTAGTCATAGATTTGTCTATTTCTTTACTTTCTGGGGAAGATACTAATCGCAGTGAGAATGGAAGTTCCGCAATGACTGCAACCCCCTCTGATATCATTTGAGAATCAAAATTTTTATTATGCCCGAAAAAAAAATTTGGATTAGAATCATTCGTAAAAATAATCAAATGCTTCTGTTGATACATTCGAGTAATTAAACGTTTAACAATTATTAAACTATATTTTTTGTCATAACCTAAATTTTCCATAGGCTCATAAAGAATCGATTTATTTAACCCATGATCATGAGCAAGTGCATAAATGTATTCCTGAAAGAGAAGTGGGTATAGGAAGTCCCGTTCTCGCGATCTATCTATCTTTAAATAGCCTTGTAATTCCTCCATTTGAAATTCGATTTGAACCAAAACCGGGGATTTCTTGGGTCATCAAATGATACGATACATAGGTACGATACAGTCAAAACAAGGTATCAAGGTATCATAGTAAGAAAAGATACCTTGGAAATGATTAATCCATGGATTCTCTCTTTTTCCATCCGATTGGTTCTTGTTCGTTATAAGATACCGAAGATGTTTAGAAATCCTTTATTTTTGCAACCCGATCGCTCTTTTGACTTTAGAATTATATTTCTCAATATACTGTTTCTTTTACACATTCGTCTCCGCACAGGGATATAATTAATAGAATAGTTAGGATTCAAAAAAAAAGTGAAGAATCCACTTATTAAAGTGATTTCATAACCTTTGCCCGCCCCAGGGACTAATATATTTCTAACGTATAATTAGATCGGGTAATTGGTAATTATTCGAATTAAGAACCGAAGCTCGTTGCTCTTTTTGTTTCCCTATAATTGGAGCTTTTTGGCTCTATCCATTTATTCACTCGATCCAACCATAATTGATTTTTTGTACCGCTCTAAGAATTAAAACTCTAACAAACTAAACAAATATTTTGTACCGATCCCGTAAGGGTTAAGTACTCTATCTTAAAGTTATTTATTTATGATATGAGTTATTCATTTATACGACATGCTGTTTTTTCCATTCGTTCCCTCTCAGGATCAGTCGGGGTCTTACAAACTCTACCAACGGTATGGACGAATCCGTTCCTTCATCCAAATGTGTAAAAGATTTTAGCCGCACTTAAAAGCCGAGTACTCTACCGTTGAGTTAGCAACCCAAAAATAGAATTATGGTGTGTAGATACGATCGAAAAAAAAAAAAGAGATTGGATTGCACAACCCCATCAAAAACATTTTTTTATAGTAAATTATGAACATAAAAATGAACAGCTATAATGCTGAAAAATTCCCGGATAAGATAAATGAAATATATCCCAGAGAATTTAAGGAACCTATCGCTTACATGAAGTAAAGTAAAAAAAAATTTATAGGGCGTGGATAAATAGATCTATTTATCCACGATCAATTATATTTTTTCAATACACTATTGTCAATATGAACGTTGAGAAAAATAATAATATTATTATTATAAAATAATAAGAACTTGTGTTGGATTGGCATTTCATAGATAACCTACCTAGAGAATAAAAAAAGTGTAGATGTCGAAAAGAAAAAAATAATCAAGAAGAAAACCTCGGGTTTATTCAATATCCATAAAGATACCATAAGAAAGCTCGGCCCCTTTTTTTAATGGAGTCTCGCCAA